ATACCACATTTAGAAGCCCACTTACTCCGCAATTTAGACAGAAATGGAATTGTGATGCTGGGATCTTGGGTAGAAACGGGTGATATTTTAGTAGGTAAATTAACGCCACAGGTAGCGAAAGAATCATCATATGCCCCGGAAGATAGATTATTACGAGCCATACTCGGCATTCAGGTATCCACTACAAAAGAAACTTGTTTAAAACTACCTATAGGTGGCAGAGGCCGGGTTATTGATGTGAGATGGATCCATAAAAAGGGGGGTTCCAGTTATAATCCAGAAACGATTCGTGTATATATTTCACAGAAACGCGAAATAAAAGTAGGTGATAAAGTAGCCGGAAGACATGGGAATAAAGGTATCATTTCAAAAATTTTGCCTAGACAAGATATGCCTTATTTGCAAGATGGAACACCCGTTGATATGGTCTTCAACCCATTAGGAGTACCTTCACGAATGAATGTAGGACAGATATTTGAATGCTCGCTCGGGTTAGCAGGGGATATCCTAGACAGGCATTATCGAATATCACCCTTTGATGAGAGATATGAGCAAGAGGCTTCGAGAAAACTAGTGTTTTCTGAATTATATGAAGCCAGTAAGCAAACAGCGAATCCATGGGTATTTGAACCCGAGTATCCGGGAAAAAGCAGAATCTTTGATGGAAGAACGGGAGATCCTTTTGAACAACCTGTTATAATAGGAAAGTCCTATATCCTGAAATTAATTCATCAAGTTGATGATAAAATTCATGGACGCTCCAGCGGACATTACGCACTTGTTACACAACAACCCCTTAGAGGAAGGGCCAAGCAAGGGGGACAACGGGTAGGAGAAATGGAAGTTTGGGCTCTAGAGGGTTTTGGTGTTGCTCATATTTTACAAGAGATGCTTACTTATAAATCTGATCATATTAGAGCCCGTCAGGAAGTACTTGGTACTACGATCATTGGAGGAACAATATCTAACCCCGAGGATGCTCCCGAATCTTTTCGATTGCTCGTTCGAGAACTACGATCTTTGGCTCTGGAACTGAATCATTTCCTTGTATCTGAGAAGAACTTCCAGATTAATAGGAAGGAAGCTTGACCGGAATGAATCCGAATTTTTCTTCTATGATCGACCGATATAAACATCAACAACTTCGAATTGGATTAGTTTCTCCTCAACAAATAATTGCTTGGGCCAATAAAATTTTACCTAATGGAGAGATGGTTGGAGAGGTGACAAAACCTTATACTTTTCATTACAAAACCAATAAACCGGAAAAAGATGGGTTGTTTTGTGAAAGAATTTTTGGGCCCATAAAAAGTGGCATTTGTGCTTGTGGAAATTATCGAGTAATCGGAGATGAAAAAGAAGACCGGAAATTTTGTGAACAATGCGGAGTCGGATTTGTTGATTCTCGGGTACGAAGATATCAAATGGGATACATCAAACTCGCGTGTCCAGTAACTCATGTGTGGTATTTGAAGCGTCTTCCTAGTTATATCGCGAATCTTTTAGATAAACCTCTTAAAGAATTAGAGGGCCTTGTATATTGCGATGTGTGATTTGATCGAAATTTTTATTTTACAGATTCGGAATGAGAAACTGTCATCCCCTTCAATCCGATTGGGATGCCCTGGCTCTGACATGTCTCTTAGTACTTAGTAGGAGTAACATGAAGCTCAGAATTATGGGTGTATTCAATACTCCAAAGAGAAGGGGGGTTGATCTATGGTCGATTTCGTAACAGATAAATAGGAATTGCTAGTTGTACCTCGTTAAAAAGATTTCCTTCGTGGAATTAACCATTCCATTTATTTTAGAAAGAAATTATGTTCAAGTAAACAAATATGGCTATGGCATGGTTACGGGAGTCTATACATCGCATATAGGCTTTAACATGACATAACCGTCGAGGTGAAGTAGGGACCTAAAAGATCGGATGGAACGATATATAGACAAATAAATTCCTTATGGGTTCTAAGGTATTCTTTTAAGAAGGGGATTCCTCATTCGAAGGGAGGTAGACTACTCAAGAATTCAAAATTTCATTTATGTCGTAATGTAATTGAGAAATAAGGAATTCAGAAAATATAAATAAAAGACAAAGATCTAACTAAAAGGAAGAATGAATCAATGAAATGTTGGTTGGTCCTCGCTGGGAACTTGAGTAAGGAGTAGATCTTTTGGGGCTTTTATAGAAAAAATGGGAAAGCGAGAAACCCTCTCTTTATCTTTTTTTGTGTAACTACTTGAGCCGGATGAGGGGAAACCTTCACGTCCGGTTTGGAAGGGGGGAAATCCTATAGGAACCTATCCCAATTTTTCTTTTGCTAGGCCCGTAGTTAAAAAACCTACTTTCTTACGATTACGAGGTTCATTCGAATATGAAATTCAATCATGGAAATACAGTATCCCACTTTTTTTTACTACCCAAGGCTTCGATACATTTCGAAATCGAGAAATATCTACTGGAGCAAGTGCTATTAGAGAACAATTAGCCGATCCGGAT